TTAAGATAATGAAAAATCATTTCATTTTTTTAGTTGGAACTTTAGGCGGTTCTCGGAAAAAGATCGCAAAAAAAATTATTCCTAGAGTCGAGACTAAAAGGAATGTATAAACCAATGCTTCCATAGATTCGATCGTGGTTTGTTTACAATTATAGCTTCCTTAACTGTTTATTTGGGATTGTCCCCCGTATAACAAAATCGTATAATTTGTCCCCCGTATAACAAAATCGTATAACAAAATATATATATAATATATATATAAAATATTAATATAATAAAATATATAATAATATATATATAAATATATATAAATAAATATATATAAAATAAAAAAAAAATATAAAATAAAAAAAAAAAAAGAGCAAAATTCAAGGATTCAAAGAAAAGGCAGCGATTCAAATCAAGTTATCCCCAGTACCTTATGTCAAATTAAAAAAAAATAAAATATAAAATAGAGGCGAAAAGTAAAAGATCAATGTTCTATTAGACTACTTGTCTTCTTGTAGTTGGATCTCCAAGTTTTTGGAATGCTCCAAATTCCACTTGAGCATCTAAATCTGGATCAATACCAGCAAAAACATCTCTGAACAAGGTTCGAGCACCATGCCAAATGTGTCCGAAGAAGAAGAGCAGAGCAAATGAAGCATGTCCAAAAGTAAACCAACCCCTTGGACTGCTACGAAAAACACCATCGGATTTCAAAGTAGCACGATCTAATTCAAAAATTTCACCCAATTGCGCGCGCCTAGCATATTTTTTCACAGTAGCAGGATCACTATAAATGATTCCATTTAATTCACCACCATAGAACTCAACAGTTACACCTACTTGTTCGACACTATATTTCGATTCCGCCCTTCGAAAAGGAACATCGGCTCTGACAATTCCGTCTCCGTCTACCAAAACAACTGGAAATGTTTCAAAAAAAGTAGGCATACGACGGACAAAAAGTTCACGACCTTCTTTATCTCTAAAGATAGGATGTCCTAACCACCCAACAGCTATTCCATCCCCGTTGTCCATTGAGCCTGCTCTGAACAATCCACCTTTTGCCGGATTATTACCGATGTAATCATAAAAAGATAATTTTTCAGGAATTTTAGACCAAGCTTCGGATAAACTTTGCTTTTCGGCTAGCCCAGCACCAACTCTTCGATATATTTCTTGCTGGAAGTATCCTTGATCCCATTGATAACGAGTGGGACCAAATAATTCAATGGGAGTAGTTGCTGAACCATACCACATAGTTCCAGCAACAACAAAAGCTGCAAAAAAGACAGCAGCGATACTACTGGAAAGGACGGTTTCAATATTTCCCATACGTAATCCTTTATATAGGCGTTGGGGCGGACGGACACTAAGATGAAATAGGCCCGCTAATATACCCAATGTCCCCGCTGCAATATGATGAGAGGCTATTCCACCTGGAACAAAGGGGTCAAACCCTTCCACACCCCATGCTGGATTTACAGATTGTACCTTTCCGGTTAGTCCATAAGGATCAGACACCCATATTCCAGGACCATACAATCCGGTTACATGAAAAGCGCCAAACCCAAAACAAGCCACTCCTGAGAGAAATAAATGAATTCCAAAGATCTTGGGCAAATCCAAAGAAGGTTTACCTGTACGTTCATCACAAAATATTTCTAGATCCCAATACACCCAATGCCAGATAGCTGCCAAGAAGCACAAGCCGGAAAACACAATATGCGCTCCAGCTACACCTTCATAACTCCAAATACCCGGATTCGTTATAGTTCCTCCTGTGATACTCCAACCGCCCCATGAATTGGTTATTCCTAAACGCGTCATGAAAGGTATAACAAACATACCTTGTCTCCACATCGGATCGAGAACAGGGTCAGAGGGATCAAAAACCGCTAATTCATATAGAGCCATCGAACCAGCCCAACCAGCAACCAAAGCTGTATGCATTATATGAACAGACAGCAAACGGCCGGGATCATTCAATACGACAGTATGAACACGATACCAAGGCAAACCCATAGAAATACCCCTTTATCAACGAAAAATAGACACTATGTAACTTTATTGCATTGGATTATGGACCCCTCCTTTTCATTTTCAGTAAATCATCTCAGAGAAAAGACTAATATTCTTTCGATTCTTTTAGTAATAATTAGTAATCATGTAACAATCCTGTTTGTAAGAACAAAGAGAAGCAAATCTATTCTATATCCGATAAGTATCAATACGCAATGGGGGGGGGGCGGACTCCCCTTTATTTATATTATTATTTATTTATATTATTATATAATTATATAATTATTATATAAGTTTATATTATCATATAAGTAAATGCATACAGATTTGTTCAGGACCTATTCGTAAGAATTTGACTTTATTCATTTTCAGTTTATCTTCCCCCTTTTTTTTTTATAAACTTATCGAATCTACGCATAAAAATAAAATATGATAATAAAATAAAGACCAATATAATAAAGACAATAAATTCCTTAGTATTATTAAGTTTTACTATCCAAGTGAAATTTTCATATCCATATCCATATCAAAGTAACCTAGAGTACTTAATTTTTTTCTTTCATTTAATGCCTATTGGTGTTCCAAAAGTCCCTTTTAAAAATCCTGGAGAGGACGATTCAATTTGGATTGACATATAGTACGACTTGTCAGATATATTGGGCCGTATGGAATTTCCCCGTTCTCTCTCCAGATCGGGATATCCTCTGTTTTGCCCCCAAAAGTTTGATTAAATTATCCAAAATTTGGAGCGTGAAATACAATGAAGTGCAATTAAATCTATCCCTTGGGGGGTATCTAAATTACTATTATCAATTAGAATAATTTATGGTTGGCTTGTTTGGACCAATAAAATAAACTATCCAGGCTCCGTTTAGAAAAACCCAACTGATAATATAGCTAGGATTACTCCTTTATCATATTTAATTTATAAATAGATATTTATAAATAATAAATAGGAGTAATTTCAAACTGCTAATAATAATCAATCGAATAATATGATGAATACGTTAAATACTTGGTGTTGGTGGAAAACGTGAAAGGAATTGAAAAAAAAAAAAAACGGAAGTTGTAGCAAAAAGGTACAGTATTGGGAACATTTGCCCTATATGTGCAAATAAAAATCAGGCAGATCTTTACTCGGAGTAGAGCACAAACCTAAAAGGATTGAAAAAGCCCATTCAGCAACAAGAAAATGACATTTTGATTTGAATTGGATTTCGATGAAAGAATACATCAATGAGAAGTTAGTTTAATAGGTTTATACTTTTTATAGTTATAGGCAAAGGGGTCAAAATTCATCTTTCTTGAAAAATGAAAGAAAATCCGCTTCCTTAAAAGCTAGAAAGGACTCATTATAAAAAAAGGAGGGCTGGACTCGACACATTGATTCTTTTTTCACGATTTTATTTTTGTTGAACCGTATGCATCAAAAGGTACATGTGGGGTTCCTATTAGATAGAATTTTATCCTAATCCTAATCAACCGACTTTATCGAGAAAGATTACTTTTTTTAGGTCAAGATGTTGATAGCCAGATCTCAAATCAACTTATTGCTCTTATGGTATATCTCAGTATGGAAAGTGAGACCAAAGATTTGTATTTGTTTATAAATTCTCCTGGCGGATGGGTAATACCTGGAGTAGCTATTTATGATACTATGCAATTTGTGCAACCGGATGTACAGACAGTGTGCATGGGATTAGCCGCTTCAATGGGATCTTTTCTCCTGGTTGGCGGAAAAATTACCAAACGTTTAGCATTTCCCCACGCTTAGCGCCAATGAATTCTTATTTGAACGAAAAAAGAAAACTATGTCTTCGCCATATGTATGAAATATGATATGAATAAATGAAATATGAATATTAAAGTAATAATAGCACGGCATTTCGAATTCGATATAAGAAATTTTTTTTTTCTTGTTTTTATTTTTAACATTAGATTATGTATCGAAAGAGTAGTATGAAAGAAATATTAAGGACAGTCCGATTTTATCTTATCTATACGGGGGTCCATTTCAACGTGACAAACTTTTTTGTTTTTACACTAGAGGGCTTTTAACATTATTTATATTATGAAAGAGTACGAAAAAAACAAAATTATATTCTTTTTTCATTACTATTTTTTTTTTTCAAATAAAAAAAAATAATAAACTTTGGGATTGCTAAATCAACGATGAAATAAAGCAACCGAACCACCATAGTATTTCTTTTTAACTGCTATTTAAATTTAAATAAAAGAAGGGCGGTTATCGGATCATTTACCGAGTTAGGACTAATAGACTCTATATGTTTCTTCGAAGAAAGGGTAAAAGAAAAGGTAAAAATTCTATTGTGGAGCCGTGAGCAATACGGAAACAATGTCTATACGGTTATTCAATTCGATTTGTTTGTCTTAATTATTCTTTATTCCCTCTCTTCACCTTATCATAATCATACGAGATGGAGTGACCATTTATTATCCTATATCATCAGGGTAATGATTCATCAACCTATTGCTGCTTTTTATGAGGCACAAATAGGAGAATTTGTCCTGGAAGCGGAAGAACTACTGAAACTGCGCGAAATCCTCACAAGAGTTTATGCACAAAGAACGGGCAAACCCTTATGGGTTGTATCTGAAGACATGGAAAGGGATGTTTTTATGTCAGCAACAGAAGCCCAAGCTCATGGAATTGTTGATCTTGTAGCAGTTACATAAAAAATAGCAAGAATTTCGCGTAAATCAAAATCACGATTTGAAATTTTCTTACCAGAGTTTAATATTCAATTTTAATATTCTATTAATATTAATATAATATACAAATAATAATATACAAATAATTCACAATCATCCGAGGTTAGGATCGATCTAAACCGACTCATTATGCATACGATTCAAAATGCCAACTATTAAACAACTTATTAGGAACACAAGACAGCCAATCAGAAATGTCACCAAATCCCCTGCTCTTCAGGGATGCCCTCAGCGCCGAGGAACATGTACTAGGGTGTATGCGCGACTCGTTCAAATCGTGGGCTGGGAAAAAAGAAAAAAAAAACCATTTTTCCACTATCCACAATCAGTACGGATAAATAGGATAGAATAGAAGAACCTCCTGCACTATCGAAAAAAAAGATCTATCATATCTTTCTATTGTGTATCAAATTTATGGTTTCCATTGCATTGGTGCAAATTCAATCATCGCAATTTGCAATTAAAAATGAGAAAAAATTCCCCAGTGGTATCAAATGATTATCCGTTAAACAGGGGAAATCCGTTTAAAATTAACAGGCAAAAAAATTATGCCCCTACTCCTACTCTTCTTGCAAGAATGGACTAACAGGGTCAGCCAATCAACTAATATTCATAATTAAATTAAATACCGTTACTGTATAGATAATCTCATTGTTGTGAAAGACCTATTACTGGATAATTCATGGGTAGAGCCAAAAAGTGTAAACTGTACAAGTTAACAATACCATTGATTAAATGAAGGAAGGGGCTCCGGTGTATAGAGAAGACCTTACCGTTTAAGAAGTAACCATAGAAACGATGGAACCCACTATTTCTTTATCCATTTCTATTTACTACTTGTTTTTATTTATTATGTTATGTTTTTGCTTGATACTGAATATCAATACAATTTTTTTTTCTAGGCGAAATGCCTAGAAAAAAAAAAAGAACAAATCGGGGTTGGGAAGGTTATAGTAGCAAAAGCCGTTGGAATTATTGTTTTATACATTGGAAGAATCTGTTTTGTTATTCTAGAAAAGGAGAAAAGAATAACTGAAAGAAAAGAAATAAATTAGTTATTCATCAAAGTTCCCTTTATTCAATGACCAGAATTACACGAGGATATATAGCTCGGAGACGTAAAACAAAAATTCGTTTATTCGCCTCAAGCTTTCGCGGGTCTCATTCAAAACTTACTCGAACTATTATTCAACAAAAAATAAGAGCTTTGGTTTCGGCCCAGCGGGATAGAGATAGACAAAAAAGAAATTTTCGTTGTTTGTGGATTTCTCGAATAAATGCAGTAATTCGCACGAATAACATATCCTATAGTTACAGTAAATTAATAAACAATCTGTACAAGAGACAGTTGTTTCTTAATCGGAAAATACTTGCACAAATAGCTCTATTAAATAGAAATTGTCTTTATCTGATTTCCAATGACATTATATATAATAAATAAAAATAAGGAAATTGGAAATAAGCCAACCGAATTTTTTACATGAGGTTCCTTGGAGAACGAATTACGGGAAAGGGAAGTAGAATAGAAATTAATATAATTAGTATAATAAAATATGAGTATAATAAAATATGATAATAATATGATCAAGTAATTAAACTGAATAAAAATATTCAATAAAAAAAAAAAGATTTATTCGTCTTCCCCAATTCGTTTTTTTTTTTTCTTAAGACACGACAATCAAATCTGGATTTTTGAATTTTTCGAGAAAACGATTAATCTATCTTTGAGTTCGGATTAGAATTTTGATTCAATTGAAGAATAAGCCTATTTTTTTCTGATTCTAAAACCAGTAGTTCTTGCAACCAATTTGCTTTTTTCAAATTGTTTTTCATTATTAAGAAAGGGTAGCAAAGATAAAATACGAGCTTGTTTTATAGCAATAGTAATTAATCGTTGTTGTTTTAAAGTCAATCTATTCACCCGTCTAGACAATATTTTTCCTTGTTCACTAATAAATCGACTAATTAAACTCATGTTTCTATAATTAATTCGATTCCCCGATTGGATAGGGGGCAAACGTCTGCGAAAAGATCGCTTGGACTTGAGAAAAAGTCGCTTGGATTTATTCATGGTTTGTTTATTCCTTTTTCCATTTCCAAAAAAAATCCTATTTCTATTTCGTTCGCTCGGATCAAAAATTATAATGTTTAGAATTAAGAAATAGGATTTTACTTGTTTATTTCTATTTAATATTTAAATAGAATATATATCCTAACATATTATATGTTAGTATATCAGTTTTCATCTTCCTTCTAAAGGTGACCCGCAGGTGAGCAGTTCCATCTATTTCTTGATCTCCCCATGAAGTGTATGTTTGTAACAATAGGGACAGAATTTTCTCAATTCTACTCGACTGGGCGTATTGTGTCGATTCTTTTGAGTAATATATCTGGAAATGCCTAGTGATTTCTTATTACCACTGGTTCGAACACAAAGGGTACATTCCAAAAAAACCCTTACTCGGACATCTTTACCCTTGGCCATGAACCTCCTTTAGGTTTTTTATTCACTCAACTCTTTTGTTTTCCGATCCGACGTCAAGAAGAAAGGAAGGAAAAAATAGAAGTTGCTAACTCGAAAGCAAATTATGAAGGATTTCGTTGAAACGAATATAGTGCAACGAATATAGTAATAAAATTTAATAAAATAATACAATAAGTGTTAAACTGTATTTAGAGTAGAAATTTAAGATTCAAATCACAGTACAGTATTTCATTTAAGTATCTTGTATGATATTGTTGCCCTAACCGTATTTCCACTTCCGTTCTCTTAATTTAATTGGAATTAATTTACTTGACGACTGGATTCGAGTTCCGAGTTTCGCTAAGTTTGAATCCACTTTTATTATTTCTTTTTTCTAACTTATTCTAATTAAAAATTAAAAATAAGGGGGGAGGGTAGTAATCACAGATATTTAATTATATCTCGAATCTTCTTCACCCCCCGGCGTTAATAACTAAAATGAAAAAAAAGGGAATGTCAACGCATCCGGGAAAAAACGATTGATCTCTATCAATAGACCTGCTAAAGCACCGAACCATAGAGTACTTATTACTGGTGCCACGGATAGATATGTTTTTAGATCTCGCATTTGAAATCCTCCTTCGTTAGTGTAAGTGTAATAAATAATGTTTATTGTAATACAGAATTTAATACATATATGATCAGATATATAGGTAGTTAACGGCCACTCGGATTTGGTTTGTATCCGAAATCCCTAATTCAAATTAAAATGTACAATGGTTTGATAAATAAGATTCTTCTTTTCTTAATTTAAAAAAATCAAATATGTCCCTTTCCGCCCGAGTATTTATGAAATTTAGGGTGGGTTTTCTATTTTTTTTTTTTTTTCATATTTCCATATTTTTTTTCATATATCAATATTTTTTTCATAGAATATTTTTTCATAGAATATTTTTTTTTTCATATTTTCATATTTTTCATATTTTCATATATCATATATTATATATATAATATATCATATATTAGATATATATTAAGTATATATAAGTGTATATATAAGTTTATTGTCATTTATATGTATATGATATGGATATGAATCAAAAAGCCGAAATGGCAAGATAAGCTGTGTATATCAATAGAGAAAATGAAATAAGTATGTGGAAAAACAAGCCAGGGATTCTCTACAATGACATTGTAAACCAATTGAAAGGGATGTAGCGCAGCTTGGTAGCGCGTTTGTTTTGGGTACAAAATGTCACGGGTTCAAATCCTGTCATCCCTACCTATTACTTCACCCCTGAGCAATAACGAAGAATCAATTAAGATCAATTCAAATTGGACATACCTAATCTTTAATTTTTATCATATTATGTAGGAGAGTATAGGCGTTTAAGATGGATTGGAGTTAAAAAAAAGAATCTTTTTCCTTACAGTCTTATTTTTTGTGATAAGAAAACGCTCTTAGTTCAGTTCGGCAGAACGTGGGTCTCCAAAACCCAATGTCGTAGGTTCAAATCCTACAGAGCGTGATTCTCTTCTTCTTTTGTTAGGTCAAAAATTATCTAGAAAAAATTAAACAGCAATTTGAATTTGACCTCCTGTGGATTAAAGAAGGGAGAAGGTCAAAAAAACAAGGTGTTAATCATAATTAATCAAAGGTCCAACTGATCACCCCTTCTGTATTGTAAATAGGCAGTTACAAATAATCCAGCCAAAGTAATAGGAATTAGACCTAAGACGATTCCAAATAGAAAAACTTCAATCATTTCAATTTGTTTAAAAGGGATTTGTTTAATTTTGTTTAATAAAGGGAGGTAATATCTATCCTTAAATATTAATCCATATTGACCAGAAATCTCAATAACCAAAAATTGAAAATTGATATGGCAAGGAACTAGAGAATAGCTGAAATACGACAAAAGAATTTATTTTTCTTTTTAGGAATTGTTGATTTTAATGAATTTCAAATAAGTCGTATCTTGCTCAGACCAATAAAAAGAACTGAAGTTATAGTTAAAGCCGTTAGTAGAAAACCGAAATAACTAGTTATAATAAGCATGAAAGAGCTAAATAAACTATTTTTTTTTATACATATGTGTTTGTAAAGCACTTCCCTAAGTTCAATTTTTTGAAACATAGGAGAATAAACAAAAATACCAAGTGAACGTTTTGAATTTATCAATCATTATCATTATAGATTCTAGACGGTATTAACAAAAATAGAGTACTAAACCGAGTATAAGTAAAAAAAAGAAATTCATCATCTATGAGATCTACCTATCCTCGCATGATTCCGAATTAAAGGATTCGTTGTCCAACTCTTGAGAAATAAAATTCTTGAGAAATAAAATAGAAAACTAATATTAAAACAATAAAAATATTAAAAAAAAACAATAAAAATATTAAAACAATAAAATATTAATAATAAAAACAGTTTATTTATTATTGATTTATTTGTATTTTATTTCTATCTTGTATTTTATTTGTTTTATTTGTATCGAATCCATTTTTTTTTTTTTTTTTATTTTCGAACAAAAAGTGATCCCTATTTTTCTTTATAATATCCTTTATTTATCCTTTACTTTTTACTTTTTTGTTACTTTTTTTTTTCATTTTAACTTAATTAAATTTATTAGTCGATTCATTACCATAATATCTCGAATAAGAAAAAAAAAGTATCGTATGATTGATCAAATCACTCAAAAAATTCAATCTTTATTTTGTTTTGGTCCAACTAGATTCTAAGATTCTAAAACTAGTAATTCCTATTATTCTTTTGGTTTTGTTTTCTAGGGT